ATTCGAACCACAGTTGGTCATATTTCTTTTTATCGAGAAATCGAGGAAGCTATACAAGGTTTTTCTCAAGCCTGTTCATATGATACCTAATAATATGGTATTAAAAAAAAAGTAATTCTAGGACACCCTTGTGAATTAGGACCTCTCCTATTCAACTCGGACCATAGTTACTGACCTAAAATTATACGCAAATCAAGATCGAGAAAAGGAAGTTTTGCAATCATTGACTCAAACTCATTGTCAAATCCCATTCAGCAGAATATGGAGGTACTTATGGCGGAACGGGCCAATCTGGTATTTCACAATAAAGTGATAGATGGAACTGCTATTAAACGACTTATTAGTCGATTAATAGATAACTTCGGGATGGCATATACATCACACATCCTAGATCAAGTAAAGACTCTGGGTTTCCAGCAAGCCACTGCTACATCCATTTCATTAGGAATTGATGATCTTTTAACGATACCTTCTAAGGGTTGGCTTGTCCAAGATGCTGAACAACAAAGTTTGATTTTGGAAAAACACCATAATTATGGGAATGTACATGCAGTAGAAAAATTACGCCAATCTATTGAGATATGGTATGCTACAAGTGAATATTTGCGACAAGAAATGAATCCTAATTTTAGGATGACGGACCCCTTCAATCCAGTCCATATGATGTCTTTTTCTGGAGCTAGGGGAAATGCATCTCAAGTACATCAATTAGTAGGTATGAGAGGATTAATGTCGGATCCCCAAGGACAAATGATTGATTTACCTATTCAAAGCAATTTACGCGAAGGACTGTCTTTAACAGAATATATTATTTCTTGCTATGGAGCCCGTAAAGGAGTTGTAGATACTGCGGTACGCACATCAGATGCTGGATATCTTACGCGTCGACTTGTTGAAGTAGTTCAACATATTGTTGTACGTAGAACAGATTGTGGCACTATCCGAGGGATTTTTGTGAGTCCTCAAAATAAAAATCGGATGATGTCAGAAAAAATTTTTATCCAAACATTAATTGGTCGTGTCTTAGCAGACGATATATATATAGGTTCCCGCTGTATCGCCTTTCGAAATCAAGATCTTGGAATTGGACTTGTCAATCGATTCATAACCTTTGGAACACAATCAATATCTATTCGAACTCCCTTTACTTGTCAGAGTACATCTTGGATCTGTCGATTATGTTATGGTCGGAGTCCCACTCATGGTGACCTAGTTGAATTGGGGGAAGCTGTAGGTATTATTGCGGGTCAATCTATTGGCGAACCAGGGACTCAACTAACATTAAGAACTTTTCATACCGGCGGGGTATTTACAGGAGGTACTGCCGAACATGTACGAGCCCCTTATAATGGAAAAATCAAATTCAACGAGGATTTGGTTCATCCGACACGTACACGTCACGGACATCCTGCCTTTCTATGTTATATAGACTTGTCTGTAATTATTGAGAGCGAAGATATTATACATAGCGTGACTATTCCACCAAAAAGTTTTCTTTTAGTTCAAAACGATCAATATGTGGAATCAGAACAAGTGATTGCTGAGATTCGCGAGGGAACATACACTTTTCATTTTAAAGAGAGGGTTAGAAAATATATTTATTCTGACTCAGAAGGCGAAATGCACTGGAGTACTGATGTGTCCCATGCACCCGAATTTACATATAGTAATGTCCATCTCTTACCAAAAACAAGTCATTTATGGATATTATCAGGAGGTTCATGTGGATCTAGTCTAATTCTTTTTTCGATCCACAAAGATCAAGATCAAATGAACATACCCTTTCTTTCTGTCGAAAGAAAATCTATTTCTAGCCTCTCAGTGAATAATGATCAAGTGAGCCAAAAATTTTTGAGTTCGGATTTTTCTGATAAAAAAAAATATGGGATTCCCGATTATTCAGAATTGAATGGAATCGTAGGTACTAGTCATTCTAATTTCATATATTCTGCTATTTTTCATGAGAACTCGGATTTATTAGCAAAAAGGCGAAGAAATAGATTTCTCATTCCATTCCAATCGATTCAAGAGCAAGAGACAGAATTCATACCGCATTCAGGTATCTCGATTGAAATACCCATAAATGGTATTTTCCGTAGAAATAGTATTTGTGCTTTTTTTGATGATCCTAGATACAGAAGAAAGAGTTCCGGAATTCTTAAATATGGGACTCTAAAGGCGGATTCAATCATCCAAAAAGAGGATATGATTGAGTATCGAGGAGTCCAAAAATTTAAGACAAAATACGAAATGAAAGTAGATCGCTTTTTTTTCATTCCCGAGGAAGTGCATATTTTACCCGAATCCTCCGCCATAATGGTACAGAACTGTAGTATCATTGGAGTCGATACACGAATCACTTTAAATATAAGAAGCCAAGTTGGCGGGTTGATCCGAGTGGAGAGAAAAAAAAAAAGGATTGAACTAAAAATATTTTCAGGGGATATCCATTTTCCGGACAAGACAGATAAGATATCCCGACACAGTGGCATCTTGATAC